GTCAAAGTAGATTGTCCCACACTAGCACTTCCGCGTAATAACTCTACCAGGGGCGATCCTATTACAGGAATAGCATCAGGCACGCCCGTTACAATTTTTACTGCCCAATAACCAATTTGGTCCCAAGGTAAGGAATAACCAGTTACACCAAAAGATGCGGTCAATACACCCAGAACCACACCTGTAACCCACGTCAATTCACGGGGTTTTTTAAAACCCCCAGTGAGATATACACGAAATACGTGTAGAATCATCATTAGGACCATCATACTTGCCGACCATCGATGAACTGATCGGATTAACCAACCAAAGTTCGCTTCAGTCATTATATATTGAACAGAAGCAAAAGCCTCTGTAACGGTCGGACGATAATAAAAAGTCATAGCAAACCCCGTAGCTACTTGTACTAAAAAACAAGTAAGCGTAATTCCTCCTAGACAATAAAATATGTTGACGTGAGGAGGAACATATTTACTAGTTATATCATCTGCAATTGCCTGAATCTCAAGACGTTCTTCGAACCAATCATAGATTTTATTGAGATAGGTAAACCAAGAAGACCCCCCCCGAGAACCGTATATGAAAATTTCATCTCGTACGGCTCAAACAGAAACACCCCAATACTATAGTTCGAACGGATGTGTGGAATAGAAAGTTTTAAATTTATTAATTCTACGATTCCATTTTTTCTTAAGATATGAAAGAATAAAAAACCCAAAAACTATTCTTTGTGGTTATAATGCCAAAAAATCAAGTCGGCTCATTCATCTCTATATTGCTCGTTATAGGCCTCTTGAATCTTCTATTTACCTATTTTCTTTGTTGTTATTTATGTGTACTGCGGCTTTACTGCTGTTTTTTTATTGATTTTATTGATAGGAATTCTCTTGTTAAGACCCTATGAATCGATTAAAACCGCAGATTCATACTAGAACCACGATGATTCAATAAAACCTTCTCAAACTAAGTCCCAAAATTCCCTGAGTAAGAACCATTGGATCATCACTTATTCAATGACTAGATCTAATGACGAAAAATCAAAAGAAATCTTTGTCCTTTGATCAAAATAAGTCTAAACGGAAGTTTGAAATAAAAAAATTCTATTTATAACTTCTAACTCTTTAAAAAAATTTTGAAGTCCGGCCACGAGGTCTGACTATTAAGTATGAATCATAGTTCTAATAGTAATCTATTTCATATATTCCGTGCTCCAGATACTAAAATGAATATCCGACGAAGTAAAACCATCTCTATCAAGATGACAGATCTATTCTCTGTACTAGCCATAGGATCAATTATACCAAGTCACACACTCATATTCCGGAAATACAGAAAAAAATAAATTCCACGGTCGAACTACCAAAATAGAATGGGATAAAAACCAGAAAACTAAATGCAATGTTTCACTTTGTATTGAAAAAGCTAGTTAATGGTTCTTGTAAATCTAATTCATTGAAATTCCATCCAGTAAAATGGACGAATTATAAATCTCCAAAATAATAGATAGAAATACTGCAAATAGAGCCATTGCGAGACCCATCAAAGGAGTAGTTCCCCAACCAGGAGCTACCTTACCATATTCTGAATTCAATGGTTTCAATAAACCCCCGGCCCTAGTTCGTTTTGGGCGGCCAGATCTAGAACTACCCTCAACGGTTTGTGTAGCCATAATATTTTATATTCATTAAGATCTGTTGACTTTGTATACCATTCCGTTGTAAATAAATGATCTTATCATAGATCCATTGTGGTCTTAAAACTACATAATGTCTTAAAACTATATAATAATGGAAACAGCAACCCTAGTTGCCATCTTTTTATCTGGTTTACTTGTAAGTTTTACTGGGTACGCCTTATATACTGCGTTTGGGCAACCCTCTCAACAACTAAGAGATCCGTTCGAGGAACACGGGGACTAGTCGAAGTAATGATCCTCCCATTAGTGGGAGGATCATTACTTTCAATTGAGATAATGAAAAATCATTTCCCCCTTTTACTTTTTGGTTGGAACTTTAGGCGGTTCGCGAAAAAAGATAGCGAAAAAAATTATTCCTAGAGTTGAGACTAAAAGGAATGTATAAACCAATGCTTCCATAGATTCGATCGTGGTTTACAATTATAGCTTCCATATCTGTTTAGTTTGGACCGTCTCCCGGATAAAGAAAGAACAAAAATCAAAGAAAGGGCAACGAGTCAAATGTCAAATCAAGATTTATCCGGTACCCCAACCTTATGTCAGTCAAATAAAATAAAAACTAAAAGTAACAAAGCAATATGTATCAAACTACCTGTCTTCTTGTAGTTGGATCTCCAAGTTTTTGGAATGCCCCAAATTCCACTTGAGCATCTAAATCCGGATCAATACCAGCAAAAACATCTCTAAACAAGGTTCTAGCACCATGCCAAATGTGTCCGAAGAAGAAGAGCAAAGCAAACGAAGCATGCCCAAAGGTAAACCAACCCCTTGGACTGCTACGAAAAACACCATCAGATTTCAAAGTAGCACGATCTAATTCAAAAATTTCACCCAATTGAGCACGTCTAGCGTATTTTTTCACAGTAGCAGGGTCGCTATAACTGACCCCATTCAGTTCGCCGCCATAGAACTCAACAGTTACACCTACTTGTTCGACACTATATTTTGATTCGGCCCTTCTAAAAGGAACATCGGCTCTAACAATTCCGTCCCCATCGACCAAAACAACTGGAAATGTTTCAAAAAACGTAGGCATACGACGTACAAAAAGTTCATGCCCCTCTTTATCTCTAAAGATAGGATGTCCTAACCACCCAACAGCTATTCCATCCCCGCTGTCCATTGAGCCCGCTCTGAATAATCCCCCTTTTGCCGGATTATTGCCGATGTAATCATAAAAAGCCAGTTTTTCAGGAATTTTCGACCAAGCTTCGGATAAACTTTGATTTTCGGCTAAGCCAGCACCAATTCTTCTATATATTTCTTGTTGGAAGTATCCTTGATCCCATTGATAGCGCGTGGGACCAAACAATTCAATCGGGGTAGTTGCTGAACCATACCACATAGTTCCAGCAACTACAAAAGCTGCAAAAAAGACAGCAGCAATACTACTGGAAAGGACGGTTTCAATATTTCCCATACGTAATCCTTTGTATAGGCGTTGGGGTGGACGAACACTAAGATGAAATAGACCTGCCAATATGCCTAAGGTCCCTGCTGCAATATGATGAGAAGCTATTCCTCCCGGAACAAAAGGATCAAAACCCTCCACACCCCACGCTGGATTTACGGCCTGTACCCTTCCGGTTAGTCCATAAGGATCGGACACCCATATTCCAGGACCATACAATCCTGTTACATGAAATGCACCAAAACCAAAGCAAGCCACCCCTGAGAGAAATAAATGAATTCCAAAGATCTTAGGCAAATCCAAAGAGGGTTTTCCTGTACGTTCATCAGTAAATATTGCTAGATCCCAATACACCCAATGCCAGATAGCTGCCAAAAAACACAAGCCAGAAAACACAATATGTGCCCCGGCCACACCTTCGTAACTCCAAATACCCGGATTGCTTACAGTCCCCCCTGTGATACTCCAACCGCCCCACGAATTCGTTATTCCTAAACGAGTCATGAAGGGTATAACGAACATACCCTGTCTCCACATTGGATCAAGAACAGGATCAGAGGGATCAAAAACGGCTAATTCGTATAGAGCCATCGAACCGGCCCAACCAGCAACCAGAGCTGTATGCATTATATGGACAGCAATCAAACGACCGGGATCATTCAATACGACGGTATGAACACGATACCAAGGCAAACCCATGGAAATACCCCTTTATCAACGAAAAATAGACACAATGTAACTTTATTGCATTGGAAAAAGCTATGCTCTGGACCCCCTTTTTTAGGGGATTCTCTCGGGGAAAGGATTAATATTTGTTTGATGCTTTTCGTAATAATTACTTTTAGTAATAATGAAACTATTTTGTTCATAGGAACAAAAAGAAGCAGATCTATTCTATACCCGATAAGTAATAATACGCAATGGTAAGGGGGTTGATACCATTTTATATGAGTGAATGTATATGTATTTGTTCATCATTCAAAGGACTCATTTGTAAGAATTTTCCTTTATTCATTTTGTTTTCTTTTTTTATGAACTTAGTCAATCTATGGATAAAATAGGATAATAAAATCATATAGTATTAGGCCACTAAACCCATTTGTTACGCTTTCACATCAAAGTGAGATATAGTACTTAATTTTTCTTTTATTTAATGCCTATTGGTGTTCCAAGAGTACCCTTTCGAAGTCCTGGAGAGGAGGATGCAGTGTGGATTGACGTATAGTGCGACTTGTCAGATATATTGGGCATACGGTATTTCCCCGTTCTCTTCCCCGATCGAGATATCCCCTCTTTCGCCCGAGAAAGATTGATTCAATTATCAAAAATTTGGAGCGTGAAGTGCAATTAGGTCCGTTTTTTAGGGAGGGTATACGGATTAATATTTTCAATTAGAATAATTTATGGTTGGCTTGGTTAGACCAATCAAATGAAGGATCAGGCTCCGTTTAGAAAAAAACCAATTGGTAATAAATCTATTTATGATTACGACTTAATATCATATTTTAATTATTTCGATTTATTTAGATATTTAGAAATAAAAGCGATCTCAAACTGTTAATCAATCGAATAATATGATGAATGCGTTGAATATTTGTGGGAAGACATGAAATAAATTGAGAAAAAAATAAATAAATAGGTAAGTCGTAGCAAAAGGACGTGGTATTGGGGCGTTTGTCCTATATGTACAAATCCAAATCGGGCGGATCTTTACTCGGAGTAGAGCATAAACCTAAAAAAAATTGAAGAAGCCCAGTCAGGAACAAGAAAATTACATCGCGATTTAGATTGTATCTCGATGAAACAATACATCAATGAAAAGTTAGTCAGATAAGCTTAGCAATTTTTTTAGATAAACAAAACAGGCCAAAACTCATCTTTCTTAAAAAATGAAAGAAAAGTCCATTTTATTGTATAAGTTAAAAAACCTGTTATGAAAAAAAAAGCTAGAATCTACACATTGATTCCTTTTTTTCATTATTTTTGTTGAACCGTATGCATCAAAAGGTGCATGTACGGTTTCTAAGGGATACCATTTTATCCCAACCAACCGACTTTATCGAGAAAGATTGCTTTTTTTAGGCCAAGGGGTTGATAACGAGATCTCGAATCAACTTATTGGTCTTATGGTATATCTCAGCATAGAGGATGAGACCAAAGATCTGTATTTGTTTATAAACTCTCCTGGCGGGTGGGTAATACCCGGAGTAGCTATTTATGATACTATGCAATTTGTGCGACCCGATATACAGACAGTATGCATGGGATTAGCCGCTTCGATGGGATCTTTTATTCTTGTCGGAGGGGAAATTACCAAACGTCTAGCATTCCCTCACGCTCGGCGCCAATGAGTTTTTTATTTGATTTGAGAGAAAAAAGACAACTATGCCTTCGCTCTATATGAAATATGAATATTAAGTAATAATAGCATGGCACTTCGAATTCGATATGAGAAATGTTTTTTAAACCCTTAGATTACGTATCGAAAGAGTAGTATGAGATAAAAAGGCATTTTCCATTTTAGTCAATCTATCGGGAGGCCTATTTCAGCGTCACAAACTTTTTTGTTTTCACACCAGGGGGCTAACAATATTTAGGTTATGAAAGAATATGAAAATAAATCTTGTTTTTTTATTTGAAAAAAAAAAAAAGAAACTTTGGGATTGCTAAATAACAGACGAAATAAATATATAAAGCAACGGAACCATCATAGTATTTTTATAGGATTTTTGAACTACTACAAAAAGAAGGGTGGTTATTGGATCATTTACCAACCTGAGTCTGATAGACTCTATCATTTATTTTATATTTCTTCAATGTAAGTAAGGTAAAAAAAAGGCGAATTCCATTATAGAGCCGTATGCAATGCGCAAAAGATGCCTGTACGGTTGTTCAATTATATCTTTTTTGATTTTTATTATTCTTTATCTATTCACCTTTCACTTTCATCATGAGAGATAGAAGAAACATTTTTTGTGTTATATCATATATTATATCATCAGGGTAATGATCCATCAACCTGCTAGTTCTTTTTATGAGGCACAGACGGGAGAATTTGTCCTGGAAGCGGAAGAGCTGCTGAAGCTGCGCGAAACCATCACAAGGGTTTATGCACAAAGGACAGGCAAACCCTTATGGGTTGTATCCGAAGACATGGAAAGAGATGTTTTTATGTCAGCAACAGAAGCCCAAGCTCATGGAATTGTTGATCTTGTAGCAACTGAATAAAAAAGAAAAAGAACAAGGATTTCACATGAATTCGTGATTTGGTATTTTATCTTCTTACCGAATTTACTATTCTATTTCTAAATTTCTTAATATAGAAATTAAAAATATAGAAAAAAAAAAAAGAATTCCTAAGTATCCGGTTAAGATCGATCTAAACCAGCCCATTATCTATATGATTCAACATGCCAACTATTAAACAACTTATTAGAAATACAAGACAGCCAATCAGAAATGTCACGAAATCCCCCGCTCTTGGAGGATGTCCTCAGCGACGAGGAACATGTACTAGGGTGTATGTGCGACTCGTTCAGACCGTGGACTAGGAGAAAACACTTGATCCAGTATCACCGATCCGTACCAGTGAGTAGGATAGAATGGACGAACTCCATTGAATATTCAATAGCTTAAAAAAAAATCTATCCTTCGATTGGGGTATCAAATGTATGGTTCCCGTTGGTGCAAATCCAATCACCTCAATTTAAAATTTAAGATAAGATGAGAAAGGATTCCCCATTAATAGCAAATGGTATTCATTAAGCGGGGGAAATTTTTTTTTAAAAGGTCAAAATTTTAGGCTTTATTCTTGCAAGAACGGACTAACAGGGTCAGCTACTCAGCAAATCTTCATAATTAAATACCGTTACTGTATAAATGGATCTCGTTGTGAAAGATCTAGTACTAGATAATTTTGGGTAGAGCCAAAGAGTGTGAACTGTACAAGTTAACAATAACATTGATTAAATGAAGGAAGGGCTCCGGTGTATAGAGAGGACCTCACCGTTTAAGAAGTAACCATAGAAACGACGGAACCCACTAGAATCCATTTTTATTTATTATTTACTATGTGTTTTTGATACTTAGTATCAATACAATTTTTATTTCTAGGCGAAATGCCTAAAAATAAATCGTGGTCGGGAAGGTTAGAGTAGCAAAAGCCATTGGAATTTTTATTTTATACATTGGAAGAATCCGTTTTGTTATTAATAGACTAGGACACGGGAAGGGAATAACTGAAAGAAAGGAAATCAATTAGTTATTCATCAAAGTTTCATTTATTCAATGACCAGAATTAAACGAGGGTATATAGCTCGAAGACGTAGAACAAAAATCCGTTTATTTGCATCAACTTTTCGAGGGGCTCATTCAAGACTTACTCGGACTATTACTCAACAGAAAATAAGAGCTTTGGTTTCGGCTCATCGGGATAGGAGTAGACAAAAGAGAGATTTTCGTCGTTTGTGGATCACTCGTATAAATGCAGTAATTCGAGATAATAAAGTATACTTTAGTTATTGTAAATTAATACACAATCTGTACAAGAAACAGTTGCTTCTTAATCGTAAAATACTTGCACAAATAGCTATATTAAATAAGAGTTGTCTTTATATGATTTCCAATGAGATCATAAAATAAAGTAAAATAAAGAGAGTGAAAGGAATCTGTTGGAATGTTTTAAATGGAGTTCCCTGTAGAATGAACTCTGGGAAGGTAGAGTAGAAATTAGTATGATAAAATATGAAAACGTCGTCAAAATGAAAATGAAGAAACACGTTCAATAAAAAATATTTCTTATTCTTCCCCAATTTTTTTTTTTTCAAACGACACGACAATCAAATCTGTATTTTCTATTTTTAGAAAAAAAAGCGTCAATCCGCATTTGAGTTTGGATTGGAATTTTTTTGATTCCATTCAAGAGTAAGCCTATTTTTTTCTGGTTCTAAGACCTGGAGTTCTAGCGGTTGACTCGCTTCTTTCAAATTGTTTCTCATTATTAAGAAAAGGTAACGGAGATAAAATACGAGCTTGTTTTATAGCAATAGTAATTAATCGTTGTTGTTTTAAGGTCAATCGATTCACCCGTCTAGATAATATTTTTCCTTGTTCGCTAATAAATCGACTAATTAAACTCATGTTTCTATAATCAATTCGATCCCCCGATTGGATCGGAGGCAAACGCCTACGAAAAGATCGCTTGGATTTAAGAAAGATTCGCTTGGATTTATCCATGGTTTGTTTATTCCTTATCCTATCCTATTTCTTAATTCTCCATCACGGTTGATCTGATCGAAATAGGATTTGGTTTGTTTATATTTAAATTAATATATATTAGATATATCTAATATGTCATTTTTGATCTTCCTTAGAACGGAAGACCGACACACGAGTGACTGGTTAAATCTATTTCTTTATCTCCCCGTGAATCGTATGTTTATAACAACAGGGACAGAATTTTCTCAACTCCAATCGACTAGGCGTATTATGTCGATTCTTTTGAGTAATATATCTGGAAATGCCCGTTGATTCCTTATTAAGACGATTTCGAACACAACTGGTACATTCCAAAATCACCGTTACTCGGACATCTTTACCCTTGGCCATGAGCCTCCTTTAGTTTTTGATTCATTCAATTCTTTAAATTTCCGATCCGAAATGAGGAAGAAGAAAGGAACAAAAAAACAGGTAACTCGAAATCTAATTATGAAAGAAAGATTTCGTTGCAATAAATCAATATATTAATAAGTAAGTAATATAATGATTTCTAACTATATTACATTACTAGATTTATAATTTTAAATTTCCGAACAACATTTCATTTTTATTTAAGTATCTTGTATGATATTGTTGCCCCAATCATAACATTTCACTCTATTTTTTATTAATTTTATTTTAATTTGAGCTCGGCCCGAGTTACTAGTTTCACCGAGGGGGAATCCCCTTTTTGTTTTTCTAACGTATATTCGAAAAAAAGAAGGGAGGGGTTTAGTTACAGATATTTGATTCTATCTCTAATCCTCTCCCCCCCCTACTATATCAATAACTAGAATTAAAAAAAGGGGAATATCAACGCATCCGGAAAAAAACGATTGATCTCTATCAATAAACCTGCTAAAGATCCGAACCATAGAGTACTTACTACCGGTGCCACAGAGAGATATGTTTTTAGATCTCGCATTTTAAATTCTCCTCCTTCTTTATTATTTCTAATACATAATGCTAATACATATATAACCAGATGTGTATATGTACTTAATGACTGACCGCTTTTATTTGTACGCGGAATCCCTAATTCAAGTTGAAATGTACAAAATAGATCGTATTTTTCTTAATCTTAAAAGAAACAAGCATGCCCCTTTAGGCCAGAAATTCTCGAAAAATAGTCATTATTTTTTATAGGGTCTCATATTTATTTCATACTTTAAAATATAATAAATATAATAGAAATAATATATAATAGAAGTCCGTTACTATATACTATTTTGAATATAAATATATGTTATATGAGACCAAAAAGAAGAAATGACAAGATATTTGTGTATATCAATGGAAGAAATAAAAATATGGAAAACAAAAAAGGGATTCTCTACAATGACACTGTAGACCAATTGAAAGGGATGTAGCGCAGCTTGGTAGCGCGTTTGTTTTGGGTACAAAATGTCACGGGTTCGAATCCTGTCATCCCTACCTATTACTTATCTTCTGAACAGTAACAGGGGAGATCGATTAAAAGAAAAGTGGATACATAAAAAATCTTTAATTTTTTGATAGTATATATCCAAGACGTATTGGGGTTACAAAATATTCTTTGTGATAATAAAGCGCTCTTAGTTCAGTTCGGTAGAACGTGGGTCTCCAAAACCCGATGTCGTAGGTTCAAATCCTACAGA